AAAGAGAGATAATTTTCGACGGATCCAAATGGAGATGGATTAATAAAACATTCCTTGAAACAAAATTCTGCCCCTTAGCTTAGACTGATGGAGTCTTGTATAGAATATACAAATGGATCCAATTTCTACCTGTTATTATGATATTACGATAAGATTGGGTATCAGAAATAAGATTGGGTACCAGAAATAGATTCATGATTTGATCCATTCTCTATGAATGAGATAAAGACAGAATAATCCGGAACAGTATCGAGTTGGTTTTTATTTTAGCACTTAACTTATTTCATTGATTCTACCATTGTTCAAAAAAGGATTCACAGAGAAGAGGGAGCTCTTGTTAGTGTTAGTAGAATTAGTAGAATACGATTGAAGTGCGTAAAGGGCATTGTATAAGTATATCCAGATATAGCTATCTAGTTATCTGCATATCCCCTCTTTTCGGGGTGCTATATGAGAATTTCCAATTTAGATTCAACTTATTCAATAGAAAAATATTCAATGCAAAATTCAAGCACGACAATTCCCTATAAGATAAGGTGGATAGGACTAAGTATGCGTGTAACGATTTCTGTTCGAGGGTTTACATATACACATATATGTTGTTATAATTGAAATTGAAAACAATTGATACTGATTAGTCGTGTATCAACTTTTTTGTTTTCTTATGTTATTAATTTAATTATTAAGGTAAGGAAAGAAAACGTTAGATCAAAATCCAAGAACTGTTCATGAATTCACAGGAAATAATTAATGGTTCCAATTTACTCTGAATTTTGGACTCTGTGCCTAGAAATATCTTTTTTCTGTTTCAATATAAAAAAATATTATGTTTTGAAACACTATACAATCAAGAGAACCCTGGACCCAGGGATCCCTTTTGGAAAGGGATAAAGAAACCCGTTTTAAAAATCCAACTCAAACCAAAAAAAGGTTGAGTAAACCCCCCCCCAAAAAAAAAAAGAAAGAGTTAGGTCTATTTTGGATCATTTTGGCGGCATGGCCGAGTGGTAAGGCGCGGGACTGCAAATCCCTTTCTCCCCAGTTCAAATCCGGGTGTCGCCTGATCAACAAAAGAAAAGCTTCGGAATACCTTATCCTTCTATGCTAATAGAACTCACATATGCTAATAGAACTCACAAAATTCTTGCCTGACAGAAGCATGACTAGGGTTGTAGATACTGTATTTTAAGAATACGGAGGTTCTATAAAAAAAAAAAGACTTGAATTTTTATCATTTGGTTATGGTTAAAATCAGGTATCAATATGAAAAAAACCGATTTATTACTGATTACTGGTTGGTTCGGGCTATTTCTTTGTATTTGATTTATCAATCGAATCGATAGTAAAACTTAAATTGTGAGATTCAGAACTATGAAAGTCAGATACCTAAAATCGGGGTAGCCGAAGGAAAGGGGGTTCGGTTCCTAAATGTAAATCCAATCCTTGCTTCTATTCTAGGATCTGAGGGAGATTATAGGAAGCACTATCAATACTTCCTAATTACCCTACCTTACTAGGGTAGTGCCCACTGACTGAGTCTTGAATTAGATTGGGTAGGTTGGTGGGGAATCAAATTGGGAGTTGCGGAAAGGGCTAAGGATAGTTTGTATTTTGTATCCAGACTCACGAGAGTCCCTGAGTACTTACTCAGGTATCCAATCAATATTGGATTGGATGGGTAATCGACTCTTAACTATAACTATTATAGTTATAGAATAACTAACTATTCTATATCTATATTCTATAATATAGAATCTAATTTTCTAATAAAAGTTGAAAAATACTTCTCCGTTTTTTGTAACACCCTGCCAAGAACGTAATGGGGTGTCCCCCGATTGTTTCACAGAAAGAAACAGAGACAGTAAGACTTGGGGGGTAGATAGAGGTATGTGATAGATAGTTAAGATAGTTATCTTTTACATCTTTATGGTATATATATATATATATTCTTATTCTATTTATATTTATATTCCATTTTTTTTTCTTATGCTTATGAAAGCTAACAAAACAAACAATGGGTCTTACTATTCCTACATCTTTCATTAGTAACATTCCTTTAAGATCTCCAAGGGTAGTTGTATATCTTGCTTTTGCTTACTGCTTTCCGATTCGACCGGAGATCCTTGTAATTAGAGTATAGGAACTCTTGTATTCATTGGATTGGTTCATCAATAGCGTTAGAGCAAAATGCCATTTTGACTCTGCACCATTGATTCCACTATTATTAGTGATTAATAATGGAATAATTCCTTCATATTCATAGAGATCGGGGAGATAATTTACATGGATATAGTAAGTCTCGCTTGGGCTGCTTTAATGGTGGTCTTTACGTTTTCCCTTTCACTCGTAGTATGGGGAAGAAGTGGACTCTAGGGGTACTACTAATTAAGTTGAGTAATCAAATTGGATCAACGGTGTTTATGTTTAATGGACCGTTCCGCGAAGCGTTTTAAGATAATCCATTTCCAAAATTCTAGGGTAATCCAGTAATATATGAACAATGATCTTTCGATCAATATTTGAATGATTTGATTCTGATGTTGTTCGTATTTCGAAACTCAAAGGAATACGCATGATAGGAAATTTTTCCAGCCGAACTCTTCCTATTCCTAAATATAATATTCGATTTCGATGAACCCGCTCTTACCATAATTATGGATATTACAATGAGGAGCAACCAACCCCTATTTTTTTATTTGTTTTTCCCTCTTGACTGTTCAAAGAGGAAGTACTGCTACTATTACGTGGATACGTACTTTCTACTGGAGATGCCATAGACGTAGTGGTTGTTCAAAGAGGTACTACGCATAATAAGATCTTGCCTCGGGTGATCCGTGCTCACTTAAGTTTTATACTTCTAGGAATCCTATTTATGCTTTATTGACTCACCTCATGTCATGGCTCAAGCATGAAAAATGAGTGGTGTTTACTACTTTTTTTTTCAAATCCGAAGAAGTGACTATAGAACTCCGTGGGGTATCTGTTAACGGCCCAATCAATTACTTCATTTATATGGATAGATATTGTATCTAGTCTATATCAACCCCATCCATTTTTTTAATTTATACAATACAACTTTATACATGCAATACAATATTTATACAATATAATAATAGATAGTGTGGTAGAAAGAACTATATGAACCTTTCTACTACACCATCTATTATACTGTTGATTCCAGTTCTCTAATTTCATTTAAGACTTGGAATTGGAATCCCTTTTATTTCGTCAATCATTGATAAGAGCTAATAAGTCAAGTTTAATTCTAATCATTTTGACTGACTGTTTTTACGTAGATGATAAGTAAAAAAGCAGTAGGAACTAAAATGAACAGCGCAGTCGCAATAAATGCGAGAATATTGACTTCCATAATCTCATCGTTTTTTTTTGCTTCGCAATAACTCGGGATCTAATCCCATAGAAAAAAAAAGAAAAAGACAAATATTTCTCCTGTAAATTCAATGGGTGCATCCTGATGGTTGATACTGAATCGGATCAATATTCAATATTATATTATGAATAACAATATCTGATCTATTAAATCGATTCATCGTCGAGAATTGAATAGTATAACATAGGAAGATCTTTTATCCATACCGAATCAAAAATGGGATTCCTGATCTAATCAAGAATCCCATTGAATTTCTCATCTTTTTTTTTTTCATTCTTTAGTTTCTAAAATCTATCATCTTCTTTATAAGAAGCATCCGACGAGGTATCATCTGACCTGTGTTCTGTTGCCGGCCTTCCATTGGTAACAGACCTAAACAGTAGGAGTGAAATGTAAAAGGGAAGGAGTTAAGCTCGAAGCGAAGTTTTCGTAATGATCTAATCCTCCTGGAAGGCAGAGAAATGTGATAAAGGTATGGGTATGGGACGGGTCTCGATATAAAAAAAAAGATCTAATATTCCGACAAATTCTTTCTTTATTGATTTTTCTCCTTCTTCGATGAAACCCTAAAATATAAATATATATTATATAAAGATAAAGAAAAAAAAAAGGATTTATTCCCCCTGTGGAAAAGAAACAAAAGGGGCGGATCATTGTTTGATCCTTTACTTTATATTAAAAGCAAGGACCCTCTTTTTCCTTGGATTGGGACTGAAAGCTAAATTCAGCATGCAATTTGAATAAGAATAAGATAGATAGATTGTTTTTAATTACTTTACTAATTGAGATTGCACAAAATCGTATCTCGAAAACAAAAGGGAGTAGGTTTAATAGTACTCTGCTGCCCGAGTAACTATGTTACTAAGTTAGTTAATTGTGTATCGTAGAATAAACGAGTACAATTTGTATATGTACTCCCTGGAAACGTATGGGTACTCTGTACCCTATTCCATTTCATGGATCAGAAGCAATTGAAAAAGTCAAACCAGTGGGTCTCTCTTGGAATCCCCAGTATGGCGATACCTACGACTACGTATGCCTCTCCCCCAGCAATCGGTACTAGTTCAAATAATTGAAATTCCCGTCTTTGTCCGATGAGAAATTCGAAACGAAAAACGAAATAAAAAAAAATGAAGGATCCCCGCAGGAAATTCAATCCTGTCCCGGGCCCCCTCCTCACAGAAAATGGGAAGATGAATTGATGGATTCATCGGATCCGAGGTCGGGACTGACGGGGCTCGAACCCGCAGCTTCCGCCTTGACAGGGCGGTGCTCTGACCGATTGAACTACAATCCCAGGGTGAGGTATACAGCATGCATATATGTATTCTTATGCTTTCATTCGTTTCGTTTCTATTTACGAGAAATATTATCGTGTTGTAAAAGAAACACGACTGATATACTGATATCTACATGGATACGGACTAGAGTAAGAATGACACAGATTACTGGTAATCCTACTAATATATTGATAATCTATTTTTCAATGGAAAAAGGACTCTTTTTTTCTTTACTGCCTTTGCAACAAATTGGGAATCTAGATCTTTAGACAGATCAGAAGATGTGAGAAATTGGAAAGAAACCAAGGGGTATTGTAGAAAAAATGGAC